GATAATAAATCACAGTACAATTCTCATTTGTTGTAGGATAGTCTTAATTCATTTAATCAAGAAATGAAATAATGAAATATAGAGTTCAACTGACTCAAAACATCCTTTAAAAGATTACGTGGTACGACTGGATCGAATAAGCCTTTATCAAATAAATATTCAGTCTCTTGTGAACCCTCGGGTACTTTTATTTTCAACGTTTCTTCAATTACTCTTTTCCCAGCAAATGCAATGTAGGCATGGGGTTCGGCAATGACAATATCCCCCAACATACCAAAACTAGCTATGACCCCACCAGTAGTAGGAGATGTAAGGATTGAAGTATAAAATGATTTTATATTTGATTTGTAATCAAATAAAGCCGAAGATATTTTAGCCATTTGCATCAAGCTCAAACTTCCTTCTTGCATGCGTGCTCCTCCGGAAGCACACACTATAATAAGAGGTAAAGATTGCTTGGTAGCATAAAGAATTAGAAAGAATTTAATAATTCATGATGCAAATAATATCCAAACACCAAACCCTCCGCCCAGATAAGCTCAGAGTTCGTGGTAAAATCAAAAGAATCTGTTCTTCTTCTGTTTCTGTAAAGAATTCTTCCATGAACTCTAAACCTAATCTACAAACGCGTACAGAACTTTTGTGTTTACGAGCCAAAGTTTTAATACAAGAAAGTCGAAGTATATATTTTATTCGATATAAATTCTTTTTTTTTGAAAATCCGCTGTAAGAATGAGAAAGATTTCTGTGTAGCCGTGCAAATCGATCAATAATATCAAAATCCGATGAATAGATCCAGAGCGGCTTACTAAGGGGATGTCCTAATGCGTTACAAAATTTAGCTTTAGTTAACGATCTAATTAAAGTGATAATTGGAACTGTTGTATCAAGTTCTTTTATAACATTTTCTGTTATAAATGAATTTTCTAGCATTTGACTTCGTACCGCCGAAAGATTGAACTGCATACTTAAAACAAAGTAGGCTAAAAAGTAAAATGAATACTCATCTAATTGATTTATATGAATCCTTCGTGGTTGCGACCAAACACAAAAATAAAATTGCCAGAAATAAAAAATATTTCCATTTATTCATAAAAAAAAACGAACTCTTTGAAGACAAAACGAATTTTCCCTGGTATCGAAAATAATGCATCTTGGGGTCCGCGAATAACCAGAGGGTTACTGAAAAATAATTAGCAAAAACTTTTTCAAGAGATTTCATTTTTCCATAGAAATCTATTCTCTCAAAAAAGACGAGGAAGGGCGTTAATGTTA